AAACAGAGGTTGAAACTATATATTTTGAAATCATTATTCAAATAGAAATCGATTTTCAATCAAAAGCCACGATTCTCGTCAACCAACCGTTCTTTTGTATTGACCAAGAAAAACCTCATTCCTTTAGATCCAAAACAAAAGCTATTTGAATTTGTAAATGTTTTTTGAATCAAGGGTTTTATCCATTTTTTATTTGAGGTGAATTCAAAGAAATTGTTCGAATTGTGTAATCCTCAATTATTGATACCGGTAACCGACCTAAAGCAATTTGATTATAATTCAATTCGTGACGATCATAAGTAGAAAGTTCATATTCTTCAGTCATTGATAAACAATTTGTTGGACAATACTCAACACAATTACCACAAAATATACAGATTCCAAAATCAATACTGTAATTAAGTAATCGTTTCTTTCGAATATCAGTTTCCAATTTCCAATCAACAACCGGTAGATCTATAGGACATACACGAACACATACTTCACAAGCAATGCATTTATCAAATTCAAAGTGGATTCGGCCTCGGAAACGTTCCGATGTGATCAATTTTTCGTAGGGGTATTGAATAGTTACAGGTAAACGATTCGCGTGGGACAAGGTAATCATGAAACCTTGGCCAATGTACCTGGCAGCTCGTATTGTTTGTTGACCAGAATTGAAGAACTGAGTTAGCATAGGGAACATATCTGACTATCTATAAATAATTTTCCTTGTTTCTTTCTCTTGTTTGAGACAGGTTGGGAAGATAGAATATTCTATTCCTTTACAGTGAAAGAAGTTGGGACGAAGTTGTTAATAATAGATTACCTAGAGAAATAGGTAAAAGAAATTTCCATCCAAGATTTAATAGTTGGTCCATTCTCAGTCTCGGTAAAGTCCATCTTGTTGTAATAGAAATGAACAAGAAGAAATAAGTTTTAGCTAATGTAATAAAGATACCGATTATTGTTCCAAAAACTTGACTTCTTTTACTTATGTAGGGAATAGAAAGATTCCAACCCCCCAAGTAAAGAACTGTTACAAATAATGAAGAAACTAGTAGATTTAGATACGAAGCAACGTAAAATAAACCAAATTTGATACCTGAATATTCGGTTTGATAACCTGCTATTAATTCTTCTTCTGCTTCTGGTAAATCAAAAGGTAATCTCTCACACTCGGCTAGAGAAGAAATTAGAAAAACGATAAACCCTATAGGTTGACGCCACAAATTCCATCCCCAAAAACCATATTTTGACTGCGCTTCAACTATATCAACTGTACTTGAACTGTTAGATAATCATAGTCGATGATAACATCACTGTTCCCGTCGCTATTACAGAACCGTACATGAGATTTTCACCTCATACGGCTCCTCATAGGTCAAAAATAAATCTAAGGACCTTTTAAGATTATTTATCTTGATGTGTTTGTAGGATCGATAGAGAGTCAAACTCTTATCCTAAGGCCTAGAATTAGACCAATGGAATTCTGTCTGCTAGATTTATAATAAAAAACTGCTTCTGAATTCATCTCATCTTTTAAGAATTTTCATTTTTCTTTGTTGATTAATAACTTTAGCCTTGAATAAAAAAAAAGATCTCTTTTTGCAATTCTAGTCTTTCAATTTTATTTCGTTCCTATTCTCCTTTCTCAGAAAAGGGACATTAACCAAAATAAAAGATTTCTTCGTTCTTGATAGTTATTTACTCAATCGGTGGATAGGAACATACTCTGGATCAAAATCCCGGGGAGTACTTCTTAATCATTTCTACCAACTTAAAGCCCCAATGCGAATTACTTTTCTATAAAGAAATATCCTGGTGGATAATTTACAGAATCTCCATTACTAATCCTTTGTGTATCTTGGTCTTCCTAACCATCCACTTATTTTTTGGAATCTCTCAGTAGGGTAATCCATCTATGGTAATAGATAGTAAAAACCCCATAAAGTTGATCTTTTGAACCCGCTTCAAGCCATGATGACTAATCAACCAATCTTGAGGTAAATAGTCTCGACTGCTTATGTTTACTTTCACTTAATTCTTGTACATAGGAAATGAGATTGAATTCCTTTAACAGCAAATTTGGAAGCCGTTTTATTTCACTCATATAACTATCCGGTTTAGTTCATCAACCCCAATGATGAATAAAAAAACAATAGATATTCAACTCATTTAACTTTCTTGCTAGAAAGTTAACTAGCTAGAAAGAAAACAAATAGGGGAAATTTTATGTCTTAGCGAATCGCACGTAGAGATATTGATAATATACATAGAGTTAATGGTATTTCATAACTAATTGATTGAGCAGCAGCCCTTAATCCACCTAAAAAGGAATATTTATTATTTGATCCATATCCCGACATAAGAAGTCCAACGGGAGCAAGACTTGAAACGGAGATCCATAAAAAAACACCGATACTAAGATCGGCTAGAATAAAGCGATAGCTAAAAGGAATTACTGAATAACTTAGTAAAATGGATATGACTGCTATTGAGGGACCGATACTGAATAAACGAGTATCTCCTCTAGATGGAAGAAGATTCTCTTTGAAAAGTAGTTTTGTACCATCTGCTAGAGCTTGAAGAATTCCCAAAGTCCCAGCGTATTCGGGTCCAATACGTTGTTGTATCCCTGCAGATATTTCTCTTTCTAGCCAAACAATTACTAGTACACCTAGTGTGATTCCTAATACAAGAGTGAAAATAGGGACAAGCATCCATATGATCCCATAGACTTCTTTTAAGGATTCCAATCTGGAAAAAGAATTGATAGCTTGGATTTCTGTTGTATCAATTATCATTTCAACGATCAACTTCTCCCATAATGATATCTATGCTACCTAATATCGTCATAATATCAGCCAATTTCATTCTTTTAACTAACTGAGGAAGAATTTGCAAGTTGATAAAACCCGGTGGTCGAATTTTCCATCTCCAAGGAAAAACACTCTGATCTCCTATCAGAAAAATTCCCAATTCTCCTTTTGGTGCTTCGACTCTTACATAAAGTTCTTGCTTGGACAATTCAAAAGTTGGAGAAGGTTTTTTACTAATAAATCGATAGTCAAAATCATTCCACTCAGGATTTTTTATTCTATCAAAGCGTCGTATTTCGAAATTTTCATAGGGTCCCCCTGGAATTCCTTCCAGAGCCTGTTGGATAATTTTTATGGATTCTGTCATTTCACTGATTCGTACTAAATATCGAGCTAATGAATCCCCTTCTTTTTGCCATTGAATCTCCCAATCAAATTCGTCGTAACACTCATAACGATCAACTTTACGAAGATCCCATTGTATTCCGGCAGCTCGTAGCATTGGCCCTGATAAACCCCAATTTAGTGCTTCTTCTGAGCCAATAATGCCTACGCCTTCAACTCGTTCTAAAAAAATGGGATTCCGTGTAATAAGTTTTTGATATTCAGCAACTCCGGTTAAAAAATAATCACAAAAATCCAAACATTTATCTATCCAGCCATGAGGTAGATCAGCAGCGACTCCTCCGATACGAAAATAATTGTGCATCATGCGCATACCGGTAGCAGCTTCGAATAGGTCATATATCAATTCTCGTTCTCGAAAAATATAGAAGAAGGGGGTCTGTGCCCCAATATCTGCCATAAAAGGGCCAAGCCATAACAAATGGGAAGCGATACGACTCAACTCCAACATAATAGCTCTGATATAGCTAGCTCTTTTAGGGACTTGAATATTCCCTAGCTGTTCGGGTCCATTTACGGTTATTGCTTCTGTGAACATAGTAGCTAAATAATCCCAACGTGTTACATAAGGCAAATATTGTATAATTGTTCGATTTTCCGCAATTTTCTCCATCCCTCTATGTAAATACCCCAGTATTGGTTCACAGTCAATAACATCTTCACCATCGAGAGTAACAATCAGTCGAAGAACACCATGCATTGATGGGTGGTGGGGGCCCATATTGATTATCATGAAGTCTTTTCTTGTAGTTGGTGCAATCATAAGTTTTTTCCCAGTCATTCTTCCATGCATTACTGAAAGTAAAAAAAAGTTCATCAAAATGTAAACGACTAAGCTCAAATGGTATTACGCTTCAAATTAAGGAGTTTTTATCTCTATCTCTCGAATATCCAACTCATCAATTAATTCAATATAGCGTCCTCTATTTTTTTTTGACAAATAGGCCAGCAGTCGTTGACGTTTTCCCAAAATTTTTCGCAAACCTCTCTGAGATGAAAAGTCTTTTTTGTGCAATTCCAAATGTGAAGTAAGTCTCTTTATCTTAGTGGTGAAACTGAATACTTGAAATTCAACAGACCCTCTGTTTTCTTCGTTTTCTTTTTGAGAAATAACCGAAATGAATGAATTTTTGACCATAAAAAAAATGCTCCTTTCCCTTTTTACAGATATGGATTTTACCGATCAGTAATAATAATGCCATTAATTTGAATGTGGTATATACAATAATCTAATCCGAATTTCTTTATGAACTGCTAATTTTCTGAATTCAAATCAATCAATCCACTTTCAAATTTTAGATAGGAATAGAAAAGGATTGGTACATTTTCGCATCGAAGAATTTAGACCTAAAATGAAGAAGGTTCTGTTGATTCATTTCGAGATCTAATTGAGACATTATCCAATTTCGTATTGGATACTAGAATGAAATGTGAGACAAGACATGTGATCTGTGTATTTGTTTCAGATACCCTATATTTTCTATCTATCCTATTTCAGATACCCTATATTATATATAGGGTATAGGATAGATAGAAAAAGTGTATTATCCACGAATTTTCAATCGTGGATAAAGATGTATTCTTAACATACTGAAACGACTGCCATTATTGGTATCAAACCAATAACGATTCATACAAGCTAAATCTTCTAATCGATAATTAGGCCAAAGAAAGTGCTTTAATTTCATTAATTTGAATTGATTTTTCTCTCTATCAAGATGGTTATTGTCATGTGAAACTTGTCTGCTGTTTTTTACGTTCTTTCCGTTCCAAAATACTGGATTTCTATCTACATCATTTCGATTCTTTGAATTCAAAGAAATTTGAATTCTGAATTCTCTACGACGTCTAAACGATAAAATATTTTCAGGAACAAGTAAATCAAAATGATTTTTGTCTCTATTTCTACTTATTCTGTCATGTGCTGAAATAGCTTCATCAAAATGTTTCTTAGAAACATATCTTTGCTCTTGGTATTTCGTTTGGTCCTTACTCTTATGAACCAACGAAGTACCTATGGTTTGATACATAATAAATTGTCCATCTTTTTTTCCAGACAGACGAATCGGTTCTATAGTAAGTACTTCTGTTTCCATCCATTCTGTAATATTATGAACCATCATGATATCCAAACTCAGTTGTCTCCTTTCAACCGAGGCTAGAAGAATTTTTCTTGGATCACTCAGTCTAAGCAGGAGACAATAAATCCTGATATTATTGATCATTCTTTGACTCAAAGTATCGTCGAATTGCAATTGAAAAAGAGAATAACGTTTCAGGAATAAATCTAGTTCTGTTTCCGTGATGCTTTTTTTTTTTTTCTTTTTCCCTTTTTTCTTTTTCCCTTTTTTCTTTTTCCCTTTTTTCATGTCTGATCTTTCATAATTTTCTTCAATATCTTTTTGTTGTGGGAGAACGGATTCAAGATCTCCTCGGCTTGTGGATTCTTTTTCTTCTTGATTTCGATGATTCGATGCTATCAAAAAACTTCCTTTTTCCTTGTCACTTCCTTTTTCCTTGTCACTTCCTTCTTCCTTATCACTTCCTTTTTCCTTGTCACTTCCTTCTTCCTTATCACTTCCTTTTTCCTTGTCACTTCCTTCTTCCTTATCACTTCCTTTTTCCTTGTCACTTCCTTCTTCCTTATCACTTCCTTTTTCCTTGTCACTTCCTTTTTCCTTGTCACTTCCTTTTTCCTTGTCACTTCCTTTTTCCTTGTCACTTCCTTTTTCCTTGTCACTTCCTTTTTCCTTGTCACTTCCTTTTTCCTTGTCACTTCCTTTTTCCTTGTCACTTCCTTTTTCCTTGTCATTGATCTTTTCCTTTTCAGTACTACTACTATTTTCATCTCTATTCAAATTTAAAAGAAGTAATTTGCTTGGTATAAACCAAGGTTTCGTTTTATATGCATTAGAAAGTAACACAAATTCTGGGAAGAACCAACGATTCGATATGGGATCCTTTAGCATTTTTTCATTCATTCCCATCCAATCAAAAAATCCGTTTGAATTTGGTGGATTGATTTCTGGAATCATATCTGGAATCAGAAGATAAAAAAGATCATTTTTCTGAATTATTTCAGAATTATTAGTACGAATTTTTTTCCTTTGATTCCTATTGGTATCGATCGTGATCCAGGCCTCAATATCGACTTTTTTTCTAAGATCAAAATGGAGAATTTTCCAATCAAAATATTTTGATTCGGTCGTTTTTTCCATATATGGAATCTTTCCTAGAAAATTCTTAATAGGGACGTTCCCCAGCATATCAAAAAGTTTAGCCGTTTTATAAGAAATCTCTTGGTTTGTATTTCCTTGAAACGGAGATCTATAAAAACAGCATTCCCTTTTATTTTCATAATTAAGAAATTGATATGATAAAAGATCATATCTATAGTATTTTTGAAAATTCTCTTTTTGATTAGATAATGAATCCACTTCAAATTGTTTTTGTTTTTTGAAATGAATTAATTGGTCCTTTGAATGACATTTGCTAAAATTTTCATTTTTAGCTATACGACGCTGATGAACTCTATTTCGCCATTTTTCTGGTATTAATCTAGACCATCTGATCTGAGATAAATCGTATTGATAATGTCCTCTTAACCCTCTTAAGCAGGTTTTCCAGTGATTCATTTCATAACTCGAATGACCCATTCCTTGTGTTTCAAAAGGAGCCTTTATTTCGGGCTTAAGAAAAAAAGGGCTTCCTTGATGTTGAAGAACAGATTTATACGAGTTACTAAGTTGGTGTGATAATTTGTAAAATACATATGCTTGTGACACGCAGGATAATTCATAAAAAAGATGTGAAATTATTTTACTATTTCTAATTGCCTTTTTGATAGTAGAAATAATTGGATTTTTCTTTTTTTTATTCATTTCTTCATTATTCATTTTTTCTTCTTCATTATTAGAAATGGATTTTTTTTTTGTTGATTCAAGAGAAAGTTCTGTATTCATTCTGGGAATATTCATGATAGATAAAAAGATATCTGTGTATATTCTTTGAATGAAAGATTTGAAAAACAGGGGTAATTTAGCGATTAATCCAGCAGTCCTTCTTTTTAATATTTGCCCGAATCTTTTAGCATTATAACTTGTTTTGTTAGGACTAAGATTATTGATTCTTGGAGTTACTTTTTTTTTCTCTTTTGTGATTCTTTCTACTTGATTTCGAATTGTACTTGTTCTATCAGTAAGATCCTTCATTTTTTTCTCTGTCACTGAAGAATTTTTCCAACTCGGAGATGTAATTTGATTAAATGATTCGTGAATTATCTGATTGCTGATTAGGGAATCTTTTTCTTCTTTAATTTCACTCGATTCATATGCTTCTACTTTTTTTAACCGCAATAATCGAATTGGATTTACTTTTGAAAGTTCTTTTATTATTCTTGTTATAAAAATAAGACTTTTGATAACCCAATTGTTTGTTTCTTTTGAAACTTGTTGAAATAATTTTGTTTTTTCTTTGAAAACTATTCGAGCTCGAATATAGTGCTTCGGTAATTGTCGAATTCTTTTTGCGAGTTCTTTTAAAATGGGTTTAAAAAAGGAAGGTTGTTTTCGGGGCGAACCAAAAGGACGTCGAGCTTCCCTTCCCCAAACTGTTAAAAAACAAAAATCCTCTTTGTTGTTTTGCATTAGATTTTTCTCAGAGGATCCTAGGTTCGATTTGTGCCAAGGTTTCAAACGGAAAGGAAATAAGATTTTTATCTGAATACCGTCCAGCAACCAATCTTTCGGAAATTCTGTTTCGGATAATGGAACACCGTTATAGGTACATTTAACATGCATCTCTTGATTCAATTCCTGGAAATCCTCAGACCATTCAGTACGTTGCAATAGCAACATACGTCCAATATTTTTCGCAATTATGAATGAAGGGAATCTAATATATTTTCTAGAAAAAGCGTGACTTAATAACAGCAAACTTCTTATTGCTTGCCCACATGGAACGTCATCCCAGGCCTCTGCTATCTCTATTCGCGCTTCCTCACTTTTTCTGTTCTTCTCTTTTTTGTCTTCTCTTTTTGTTTGCTGGTCTATATACTCGACAATTTTGAATGCTTCCCCCCAATTTCTAAAAATTCGAAAAATTCGGTTAATCACCTCGGAGATATCATCAAAATCAAAAAAAGGGAATTTTCGGATTCTGTCCAAAAAAAGAGGGGAATGTGCATGTGGTTGATAGAATAGCCAAATACCCATTTTACGCCGTTGAGCCCGCATAGAACCTTTGATTAGACTTCGCTGAAAGTCTGATTTTTGTGAATAACGCATCAAAGCCACTTCCTCTGGTTCATCGTCCTCATTAGGATTCACAATAGTAGGATCAAGATCCTGCTCGTTAGCAGTAAAAATGACTACACGTTTGGCTTTTCTTGTACGAATTTCATGATCATCGGGCGCCTCTTCCGGATATTCGTCTGATTCTTGTTCTATCTCGGTGATTAATTTGTATGACCATCGAGGGACTTTTTTACTCATTTCTTCTGATTTTATGCTAATTTCATTAGCATCCGTTCCAATTTCTGTTGATAATGGTTCAAATTCGTGGTAATCAGTATCCGGAAGAAGGAGACCATGAATCCGATTTTTCCCAAAATTCTCTATGAAATTGTTTAGGATTGATGGTGATTTGTATATTGTTCTACGGGATGATCCGTTCAAGAAAGGATCATACCTTTGGGATAAGTATTCTTTTTTAGAATCGTCATTACACAATCGAGTCCTTGTTTCGAGTATATCCAACAAAATATATTTTTTTTTTTTGTCTAGAGCTTCAATTCGATTTAGAAACTCGTTGTTGAAATTTTTCACTTTTTGTTTGTTGGTATAAACCCAAGGGTTGTCGAGCTCATTAGATGAAGATTTTTCGAGTGTATGCGGGGATATCCTTCTTTTTATCATTTCCAAAAAAATTGATAAACTAGGAGGATATGTAAAAGAGATTCTTTCTTTTCCATCACTTTGGCATATGTCAAAAAAATATTGTGACATTTCCTTTCTGACACCCCCCTCAATTTGATTATTTTGTATGTAGCGAAATGGTCGATTCCATCGATTCAAATCGAAAAGAAGAGTCACAAGAGGTTTGTTAAAGAAAAAAAGGTCCTCATTTTCCGTTTTTTTATCAAAGATTTTGAATTCATGATTTTCATTCATATTCATGAGATAAGACTCTTCAGAATCAGAAGTGGGTTTCTTTTTATAGTCTGTCTCTGTGAATCGAAAGTGGAATTCATCTTCCGTTTCAGCGATTTTGTTCGGATCCGCCTTTTCTTCCGAAAAAAAGGAAGGAGAAGGATCTTCTCCGGTGAATCCCTCTTGTTCCTGGTTAGTCCCCTTCATTTCGGAAGCTGTTTCTATTTCTACATCTCTTTCTTCCTCTTCTACATCGCTTTCTTCCTCTTCTACATCGCTTTCTTCCTCTTCTACATCTCTTTCTTCCTCACTTTCTCCCACTTTTGGGCGTTCTTTCAGTTTCTTAGTAAGAATGGGTGACGGCATTCTGCCTAAATAGTACATGGACGAAATAAGAAAGAGAAGACTAAAGATCTGAGCCATAGAATTGATCAACTCTGATACATCTAATACAAGGTTCTTAACATATAGAAGGTACTTATTAGATCGAAGGTACTTATTATATCGAAGGTACCTATTCCATCTCCATAGAATAGAACGGTTTTGCCGTATCCAGACTAAAACCAAGCCAAGACATTTCATGAATAAAATGTGACCAATTAACCAACCAACAAAACCACTTGTTACAAATAACTTCTTGTTGTT